ATATGGTTTCTCTTGGTATCTTTCATTAGTTTGCCGCTTACTCCTATGAAGTAATTAACTAGCTATGATTTGATACATAATAAACTGGCTATTATTTGTTACAGACAGACGAAGGGGTTCGACACACATCAGCCCCCGCTTACTCCAGATTTTAATAACCTCGCTCTGCAGTCGCGTTAGTCCCTTCACATTGATTTTTTTCCTTTCAATAGCGTATGAAAAAAAGTCCAGTGGATCTTTCAGCTTAAACAGCGTATTATATGCGAACATAGTTCTTAGCCCTACGTATTCCTCGAGAACAGTTGGGTGCCTTTGAAAAAAGAACAACTCTTGCAGGATCTCTTTCCTTTTCAAGTTCTCTCGGCCTATCTTGTACCTGTACTTATCAGCAAATTTTGGGGGGGTTGGTACATCATTTAAACTTTCTCTAAGAAATTTTCGAGTATATTTATCGTATTCGGTTTCCTTTATAGAATTTCTTGACCTACGCATGAAGGAAAAAAACGTAGCGTCCCCCGCTAGTGGTTTTTCCTTTTTCGTTTTTTCTTCCTCTTTCTTTCTCTTTTTAAGATTTTTATATTTCGTTTTTCTATAAGATCCCCTTTTGTTTCTATAAAAAGTAAAAGTCAACAAAAGCAATTTGCTTGGTATAAACCACGACTTAGGTTTATATGCATTAAAAAATAGTACCAATTGTGGGAAGAACCAAGGTTCCAGATTCGATATAGGAGTATCTTCATTCATTTCCATCCAATCCCACCAAAAGTTGTGTTTTGCTTTGTGTGAATTTAAAACCATCGGTTTCGATTTAGATTCCGAAAACGCAATATAATTGAGGTTTTGATCTTGACAAATCTTAGGATAAAAAAAACTTTTTCTATCAATTAATTGATAATTATTAGTTCCGGTCTTAGCATTTTTATTATTGTTGAAATTGTTGAAATCGTCCTTGATCCAGGCCTCAAGATCGGTTTTTTTTGAACAGATAAATCCAAAATGCCCAAATCGCGATATTTGCTATCCGCGCTTGGTTTTATATAGTCCGTCTCTCTGTGAAACTCGAATATTCGATACTCTTCTATATCGATAGGCATATCTCCGTTGATCCAGGCCTGAATATAGAGTTCCTTTTAAAAAGATAAATTGATAATCTCCCAATCGAATTCTGTCCGTACTTCTTTTATACGGAGTTTCTTTCATATCCATAATCTTAGTTTTTCCTAGAGTATAATCAGGGACAACCTCTTCTAGTAAATCATAGATAGGTACCAAAAATACTCCGTCTAGTATATCAAAAAAAACGTAATGAAAATAAAGTTTTCGATTCTTATTTGTTTCGAATGGTGATCCATAAATAAAATATATGGGTCCCTCTTATTTTCATAATAAATAGATCGATAAGATAAAAGATTATATCTATAGTCGTTTTTTTGAAAATTATCTTCTTGATTTGATAATGAATATACTTCGTAATCATTTTGTTTTTAATAATGAATTAGTTGGTCTTTTTCATATGAATCTGCTTTGGTCAAATCTTGATTTTGAATTGTACGACATTGATTTCGCCATTTTTGTACTCTTAATCTAGACCCCTCACTCTTAGATAAATCGTATTGATAATGACCTCTTAACCAGTTTTTCCATTGATTTAGTCCAGAATTCCTAAGTTTCTTATGTCTTAATTTAGAATGAATTATTCTTTGTGTTCCAAAATAATCTTTTATTGAAGTCTTAAGAAAAAAAGATGTTCCGTGATATTGAAGATAGATACTAGATATTAATTTAGATAAATTAAGAACTTGGGTTTATGATAATTTGTAAAACACATATGCTTGTGACAAAGAGGATAAGTCACAAAAATTCTGCTTTGCATTTTTATTCAAAAGATTATAAAGTGATTTTTTGATAGTCGAAATAAAGTCTTTTTTTTTTGATTTCTTTTTTTCTTGGAAATGGAAATCAATTTATCCAAAATTTTGATTATTGATTCAAGAACAATTACCTTTTCCATTACCTTTTGTTCTATCCTTTTTATGACAATAAGAAAGAAAGGTAGAAGGACTTTTATGTATATTTTTTTAGTGAAAAATCTTATAAAAAGATATAATTTACGGATTAATATTAATTAAATATATCTTCCTTTTAATATTTGCCAAATCTTTTTTAGTGATTCGAATCTTTTAGGATTCGAACTTGTTTTATTATTTTTATTCTAAATAACATTTTTTTTATTCTAAATAACATTTATTTCTGCAGTCATTTTTTGTTTCGATTTTTGAATTATTTATTTGTGATTTCTGATTGTGCTTGTTCTATCATTCATATTTTTTTCTGTCGGAGATTCAAGAATTATCTCATGGAGGTTTATAGAATCGTTTTCTTTTTTAGTTTCGCTTGATTTATATCTTTCTATCAATTTATCTCTAAATAAAAAATCTCTCAATCTATCTCTAAAGAATAAGAGTTTGTTTTTTTTCTTTTAAAAACTGGAATGACTTTC